TGAGAATTTCTTCTCGTACAGCTCAAACAGAAACACCAAAATACTAGTTGAAACGGATATATGGAATAAAAAACGTTTTAATTCTATGACTCAAGAATCCATTCTGAGGATGACAAGAGAAAACGAAAAAAGAAAAATCCGAACACTATTCTTTGTCTTTGTGGTTATAATGCTAAAATATCAAGTCGGCTCATTAATCTTTTAATCTTAATTATTATATTTTAATCTTAATTATTATAGGCCTCTTAAATCTTCTATTTCCCTTAACTATTTTTATTTTTCTTAATTTAGTATTTCTTTTTATTTGTATGTAATACCACCTTAATGTTGTTTTTTTTTATTGATTGATAGGAATTTTCTTGTTAAGATCCTATAAATCGACTGAAACCTCAGATTCATACTAGAACCACGATGATTCAATAAAATCTTCAAACTAAGCCCAAAGATTGCATGAGTCAAAACCGTTGTATCATCGCTTATTTAATATAATAATGACTCAAAATCCAAAAAAAAAAATTGATCAAAAGTAAGAAAGAATGAATATACAAAGAGTTTGAAAAAAGAAAAATCTTTCAATTTATACTCTCTAACTCTAATCTCTAATTCTTTGAAATTTTTTGTTGTAGTCCGGTCGCGGGATCTCTCTCTCTATATTAAATATGAATCATAGTTGGACTAATTCGTAATCTATTTCATATATTCCGTGCTCCAAATACTCGAATAAATACCTGACGAGGTAAAAACCCCATCTCTATCAAGATGACAGACCCATCCTCTGTACTATCAATAGGATCCATTATAACAAGCCGCACACTCATATTCCAAAAATACAGAAAGAAATAAATTCCACGATCGAACTACCAAAATAGAATAGGGATGGGCTAAAAAAATCCGAGATCCAAACGCTTCGCTTTGTATTGAAAAACGAGGACTTCACTATTCTTGTAAATTAAATCTAATTCATTGAAATTCCATCCAATAAAACAGAAGAATTATAAATCTCCAAAATAATAGATAAGAATATCGCAAATAAAGCCATTGCGACACCCATCAAAGGAGTAGTCCCCCATCCCGGAGCTACTTTACCATATTCCGAATTCAACGGTTTCAATAAAGTCCCTACAAAAGTTCGTCTTGGACCAGACTTAGAACTGCCCTCAATGCTTTGTGTAGCCATAAGTACTATTTTTATTTTATTTTGTATTAATTAAGATCTGTTGACTTTGTATAGCATTCTGTTGTAAATAAATTAGCATAGATCCATCGCGGTCTTGTCTTGAAATAGATAATAATTCTTGAAATAGATAATAATGGAAACAGCAACCCTAGTCGCCATCTCTATATCTGGTTTACTTGTAAGTTTTACGGGGTATGCCTTATATACTGCTTTTGGGCAACCCTCTCAACAACTAAGGGATCCCTTCGAAGAACACGGGGACTAGTTGAAGGAAAGAGCTTCCAAATCTTAGGAAGCTCTTTCCTTCAACTAAGATAATGAAAAATAACTAAGATGATGAAAAATCATTTCATCTTTTTAGTTGGAACTTTAGGCGGTTCTCGAAAAAAGATAGCGAAAAAAATTATTCCTAAAGTCGAAACTAAGAGAAATGTATAAACCAATGCTTCCATAGATTCGATTGTGGTTTACAATTATAACTTCCATACCTGTTTATTTTGGATCACCCTCCAGCTAAAAAAAAAGAGCAAGATTCAAAGAAAGGGTGGCAATTCAAATTAAAATATCGTCGGTACCTTCTTTCAAATAAAAAACAATAGAGGAGAGGTGAAAAGTAAGAGATCAATGGTGTATCAAACTACTTGTCTTCTTGTAGTTGGATCCCCCAGTTTCTGGAATGCTCCAAATTCAACTTGAGCGTCTAAATCTGGATCAATCCCAGCAAAAACATCTCTGAACAAAGTTCGAGCACCATGCCAGATGTGTCCGAAGAAGAAGAGCAGAGCAAATGAAGCATGCCCAAAAGTAAACCAACCCCTTGGACTGCTCCTAAAAACACCATCGGATTTCAAAGTAGCACGATCTAATTCAAAAATTTCACCCAATTGAGCGCGTCTAGCATATTTTTTCACAGTGGCAGGATCGCTATAACTGACCCCATTTAGTTCGCCACCATAGAACTCAACAGTTACACCTACTTGTTCGACACTATACTTCGACTCTGCCCTTCGAAAAGGAACATCAGCTCGAACAATTCCGTCTCCGTCTACCAAAACAACCGGAAATGTTTCAAAAAAAGTAGGCATGCGGCGTACAAAAAGTTCACGCCCTTCTTTATCTTTAAAGATAGGATGTCCTAACCACCCAACAGCTATCCCGTCCCCATTGTCCATTGAGCCTGCTCTGAACAATCCGCCCTTTGCCGGATTATTGCCGATGTAATCATAAAAAGCTAATTTTTCAGGAATTTTAGACCAAGCTTCAGATAAACTTTGATTTTCGGCTAGCCCAGCACCAACTCTTCGATATATTTCTTGCTGGAAGTATCCTTGATCCCATTGATAACGAGTCGGACCAAATAATTCAATCGGGGTAGTTGCTGAACCATACCACATAGTTCCAGCAACAACAAAGGCTGCAAAAAAGACAGCAGCGATACTACTGGAAAGGACGGTTTCAATATTTCCCATACGTAATCCTTTGTATAGACGTTGAGGCGGACGGACACTAAGATGGAATAGGCCCGCTAATATGCCTAATGTCCCTGCTGCAATATGATGAGAGGCTATTCCGCCCGGAACAAAAGGATCAAAACCTTCCACACCCCATGCCGGACTGACAGATTGTACCCTTCCGGTAAGTCCATAAGGGTCGGACACCCATATTCCAGGACCGTACAATCCGGTCACATGAAAAGCGCCAAACCCAAAACAAGCCACCCCCGAGAGAAATAAATGAATTCCAAAGATCTTGGGCAAGTCCAAAGAAGGTTTTCCCGTACGTTCATCACAAAATATTTCTAGATCCCAATACACCCAATGCCAGATAGCTGCCAAGAAGCACAAGCCAGAAAACACAATATGAGCTCCAGCCACACCTTCATAACTCCAAATACCCGGATTCGTTACGGTTCCTCCAGTGATACTCCAACCGCCCCATGAATTGGTTATCCCTAAACGAGTCATGAAAGGTATAACGAACATGCCTTGTCTCCACATTGGGTCGAGAACAGGATCGGAGGGATCAAAAACTGCTAATTCATATAGAGCCATCGAGCCGGCCCAACCAGCAACCAAAGCTGTATGCATTATATGGACAGACAGCAAACGACCGGGATCATTCAATACAACAGTATGAACACGATACCAAGGCAAACCCATGGAAATACCCCTTTATCAACGAAAAATAGACACTATGTAACTTTATTGCACTGAAAAAACTATGTTATATATTTCCACTTTTCAGTGGATTATCTCGGGGAAAGGATTACTATTTTTATTTTAGTACTATTTTAGTAATAATGTAAGAATTCGGTTTGTAAGAAACAAGGGAAGCAGATCTATTCTATACCCGATAAGTAACAATACGCAATGGCAGGGTTGGCCATCTATCTTTATCTATGAGCGAATGCATACATATTTGTTCATCATTCAAAGGGCCTAATCGTATTTGTAAGAATTTGACTTTTTAAGTTTGTCTCCCTTTACTTTATTTAAGATTTAGTTTTTTTATGAACTTATCGAATCTAAACATAAAATATGATAAAGCCCAATCTTATTAACACTTTATGAAAAAAAAAATTCATTGTTACGCTTTCACATCAAAGTGATGAATTAGAGTATTTCATTTTTTTTTCATTAAATGCCTATTGGTGTTCCAAAAGTTCCTTTTCGAAATCCTGGAGAGGACGATTCAATTTGGATTGACATATAGTGCGACTTGTCAGATATATTGGGTCATATGGGATTTTCCCGTTCTCCCCCCCGATCGGGATATACTCTGTTTCGCCCAAGAAAGATTGATTAAATCTAAATCATCAAAAATTGGGAGCGTGAAATAAAATTAAGTGCAATTGCTTTCCTTTTTGGGGTATACAGATTAATATTATCCAATTTAGAATAATTTATGGTTGGCTTGCTTGTTTGGACCAATAAAATGAAGTATCCAGGCTTCGTTTAGAAAAAACCAATCAGTAAAGTAATATATCGCACATTACTACTTGTATCCTATTCTATTTAATTTCGAATTTATAAGTAGATAAGTTAATAAGTTATTAAGTAGATAAGTAGAAGTAATATCAAATTGATAATCATAATCAATGGAATAATATGATGAATACATTAAATATTCGGCGTAAAGCATGAAATGAAAAAAAAGTGTAGCAAAAGGGTGTGGTATGGGGACATTTGCCTTGCCCTATATGTGCAAATCAAAATCGGGCGGATCTTTACTCGGAGTAGAGCGCAAACCTAAAAGAATTGAATAAGACCCTTCGGGAACAAGAAAATGGCATCACGATTTGAATTGGATCGCGATGAAAAATACATCAATGATGAAGTTAGTTTGATAAGTTTAATGAATTCTTTTTTAGATGTAAACACATCAAAACGCATCTTTCTTGAAAAATGGAAGAAAAGCCCTCCGTTAGAATAGAAGTTAGACAGAACTCACTAGCAAAAAGGGGGGGGGCTGGAATCTACACATTGATTCTTTTTTTTTTTCGCGATTTATTTGGTGAACCGTATGCATCAAAAGGTGCATGTACGGTTTATAGGGGGTAGTTTTTTATCCTAATCAATCGACTTTATCGAGAAAGATTACTGTTTTTAGGTCAAGATGTTGATAGCGAGATTTCGAATCAACTTATCGGTCTTATGGTATATCTCAGTATAGAGAGTGAGACCAAAGATTTGTATTTATTTATAAACTCTCCCGGCGGATGGGTAATACCCGGAATAGCTATTTATGATACTATGCAATTCGTGCGACCGGATGTACAGACAGTATGCATGGGATTAGCCGCTTCAATGGGATCTTTTATCCTGGTCGGAGGACAAATTACCAAACGTCTAGCATTCCCTCACGCTCGGCGCCAATGGGTTTTTATTTGAAAGAAAACTATGCCTTCGCCGTCTGAACTATGAATATTAAGTAATAATAGCATGGCATTTCGAATTCGATATAAGAAAATTTTTTTCTTGTTTTTTAAAACGGTAGATTATGTATCGAAAGATTAGTATGAGATATAGGGATATTTACGATTTTATCTTATCTATCGGGATCTATTTCAGCGTCACAAACTTTTTTGTTTTCACGCCCGGGAACTCTTAACACATTTATGTTATGAAAGAGTACGAAAAAAAAAATTATATTATTTTTTTATTTGCATTTGAAAAAAGAAACTTTGGGATTGCTAAATCGCCCATGAAATAAAGCAACGGAACCACCATAGTATTTTTTAAACTCCTAAAAAAAAGAAGGGCGGTTATTGTATTATTTACCGATCTAGGCATGAGAAATGAAATATTCTCTGTTTTTATTCAATGAAAGGTAAAAGTCAATTCTATTGTGGAGCCGTATGCAATGCGCAAACAATGCCTGTACGGTTGTTCAATTTTATCTTTTTTTTTTCTTATTATTCGTTATCTCTTCTCTTTCTCGTCACCGTATCAGCCGAGATAGAGTAACCATCGATTATCTTATATCCTCAGGGTAATGATTCATCAACCTATTGCTGGTTTTTATGAAGCACAAGCAAGAGAATTTGTCCTGGAAGCGGAAGAACTACTGAAACTTCGCGAAATCCTGACAAGGGTTTATGCACAAAGAACGGGTAAACCCTTATGGGTTGTATCCGAAGACATGGAACGAGATGTTTTTATGTCAGCCACAGAAGCCCAAGCTTATGGAATTGTTGATCTTGTAGCAGTTGCCTAAAAAATAGCAGGAATTTTATGCAATCGCAGTTTGCGATTTTATTTATTATTTTTATTCTTTTCTTTTTTTAACTATTAATATAGAAAATTAATATAGAAAATAAATAACTCATAATCGTCCGGTTAGGATCGATCTAAACCAGCCCATTATGCATACGATTCAACATGCCAACTATTAAACAACTTATTAGAAACACAAGACAGCCAATCAGAAATGTCACCAAATCCCCCGCACTTGGGGGATGCCCTCAGCGCCGAGGAACATGTACTCGGGTGTATGTGCGACTCGTTCAGATCATGGGTTCGGATAAGATAAAATAAAGGAAACCATTTTTCCGCTATCCGTGAGCAGTACGGATGAATAGGATAGAATAGAAGAAAGCCCTTCGCTATCTAAAAAAAACATTTATCATACCCCTCTCTTGTGTATCAAATTTATGGTTTCCATTGGTGCATTAATCACCTCAATTTTCAATTTAAAATGAGAAAGAATTCCCATTGGTAGCAAATGATTAGTCGTTAAGCAGGGGAAATCTTATTTAAATTTAAATTAAAATAAAAAAAGGCCGAAAGTTATGCCCCTACTCTTGCAAGAACGGACTAACAGGGTCAGCCAATCCGCTAATTTTCATAATTAAATACCGTTACTGTATAGATAGATCTCGTTGTGAAAGAACTATTACTGGAGAATTCATGAGTAGAGCTAAAAAGTATGAACTGTACAAGTTAGCAATAGCATTGATTAAATGATTAAATGAGGAAAGGGGCTCCGGTGTATAGAGCAGACCTCACCGTTTAAGAAATAACCATAGAAACGATGGAACCCACTAATTTTTTAGCTATTTCTAGTTATTACTTTTTTATTCGGTTTTTGTTTGATACCCAATATCAATACAATTTTTTTTTCTTTCTCTTTTTCTAGGCGAAATACCTAGAAAAAAAAAAAAGAACAAATCGTGGTTGGGAAGGTTATAGTAGCAAAAGCCGTTGGAATTATTATTTTATACATTGGCAGAATCCGTTTTGTTAATATAGAAGGAGGAAAACGAATAACTGAAAGAAAAGAAATTTATTAGTTATTCATCAAATATTAGTTATTCATCAAAGTTTCGTTTATTCAATGACCAGAATTAGACGAGGATATATAGCGCGGAGGCGTAGAACAAAAATTCGTTTATTCACATCAAGTTTTCGAGGGGCGCATTCAAGACTTACTCGAACTATTATTCAACAAAAAATAAGAGCTTTGGTTTCGGCCCATCGGGATAGAGATAAGCACAAAAGAAATTTTCGTCGTTTATGGGTCACTCGGATAAATGCAGTAATTCGCGAAAGCGCGGTATCCTATAGTTATAGTAGATTCATAAACAATCTGTCCAAGAGACAGTTGCTTCTTAATCGTAAAATACTTGCGCAACTAGCTATATTAAATAGGAATTGTCTTTATATGATTTCGACTGACATTAGAAAATAAGGAAAGTAGAAGGAGTACATCGGGATGTTTTACATACACGTTATTTCCGGGAGAATGAATTCCGAGAAGGTAGAATAGAAATTAATATGATAAAATAAGAGAATATGATCAGGTAGCCAAACTGAGTAAAAACTTGAATTTAGATAAAAAAAACGATTTTTTTTTTCCAATTCGTTTTTTTCTTACAAGACGACGACAATCAAATCTAGATTTTCAGATTTTTCGAACAAAATATCAATTTAATTTGAGCTCGGATTCGAATTTTGATTTTGATTCAATTGAAGAGTAACCCTATTTTTTTCTAGTTCTAAGACCAGAAGTGCGAGCGACCAATTCGTTTTTTTCAAAATGTTTTTCATTATTAAGAAAAGGTAACAAAGATAAAATACGGGCTTGCTTTATAGCAATAGTAATTAATCGTTGTTGTTTTAAAGTTAATCTATTTACCCGCCTAGATAATATTTTTCCTTGTTCACTAATAAATCGAGTAATTAAACTTATATTTCTATAATCAATTCGATCCCCCGATTGGATCGGGGGCAAACGCCTACGAGGCGGTCGCTTGGACTTAAAAAAAAGTCGCTTGGATTTATCCATGGTTTGTTTAGTCCTTATTTTGAAAATCCTATTTCTTATAATTCTAAATCATTATCATTTTTGATCCGATCAAGTAAAATAAATAGGATTTTCCTTCTTTCTTGTTTATATTTCAATATAGAATTTACAATATTGAAATTCTTTACAATATTCAATTTATTAAAATTGTATATACAATTTTATAAATAGATTTTATCTTCCCATATTATATCCTAATAGGATATTTTTTGTTAATATATCATTTTTCATCTTCCCTGTAAAGCCGCTATCGTTTCCGTCTATTTCTTTATCTCCCCATGAATTGTATGCTTGGAACAATAGGGACAGAATTTTCTCAATTCCAATCGATTAGGCGTATTGTGTCGATTCTTTTGAGTACTATATCTGGAAATGCCTCTTGGTTTCTTATTAACATTGTTTCGAACACAATCGGTACATTCCAAAATAATTCTTACTCGGACATCTTTACCCTTGGCCATGAGCCCCTCCCTCACCTTGGTTTTTTATTTACTCAACGCTTCGATTTTCCGATCTGAAGAGAAGAAGAGCGGAATAAAAAAAAATCGAAGTTGCTAGCTCGAAATCAAATCCAGAAATCAAATTATAAAAAATTTCATTGCAACCCAATATCCTAATAAAAAAAAAGTAATAAAATAATAAGTAATACAATGCTTTGAAAATATATTTAAAGAAAATATATTTAAATTAGAAGTTTAGTACAGTATTTCATTTAAACATCGTATATGATACTCTCGCCCTAGCTACATTTTTATTTCCGTTTTCTTAATTGACGTTAATTTACTTGAAGACAGGGCCCGCACTCTGAATTTTGCTGCGGTTGAATAAACTTTCTTTTATTCTATATTTTTTTTTTGTTTTTTATAAATAAAAAAAAAATATAGAATAATTTTTATAAAAATAAAGAAGAGGAGGTAGCAGTCACAGATATTTAATTGTATCTTTAATCTTCTCCACACCCCCCGTTATTGTTATGTTAATAAAATAACTAGAATGAAAAAAACGGGAATGTCAACGCATCCGGGAAAAAGCGATTGATCTCTATCAATAGACCGGCTAAAGCCCCGAACCATAGAGTACTTATTACCGGGGCTACGGATAGATATGTTTTTAGATCTCGCATTTTAAATCCTCCTTATTGTAATAATTGTAATATAATTGTAATAAATAATATTTATTGTAATACCTAATGGTAATACATATATGATCAGAGATCAGATCGGATATATAGTTAAATAAAAAAAGATCAAATGTATATATAAAAAAAAGCCACTTGCGTTTGGTTTGTACACAGAATCCAGAATTCAAATTGAAATGTACAACGCTTTGATAGATAAGATTTTCCTTTTCTTAAAAGAACAAAATATATATCTTTTTTCCTATTTTATTTTTTCATATACCATAGAATATCATATAATAAAATAAAAAAAAGTTTATTATTATATGATAAAAAAATGATATGAGATCAAAAAAAAAGACGAAATAGAAAGATCGAAATAGCAAGATAATATGTATATCAATGAAGAAAATAAAATAAGTATATAGAAAAGAAGGCAGGAATTCTCTACAATGACATTGTAATCCAATTGAATTGAAATGAAAGGGATGTAGCGCAGCTTGGTAGCGCGTTTGTTTTGGGTACAAAATGTCACGGGTTCAAATCCTGTCATCCCTACCTATCACTTCGCCTCAGAGCCATAACGAGGGTCCATTGAAATCAATAAAAATTGGACATGACATACCTACTCTTTAATTTCTATTTTATATCATATTATATATCATCCTATAGCCCTTCAACATGTTCCTATAGCCCTTCAACATGTATTGTAGTTAAAAAAAAAAATAAAGACTTTTTTTCCTTACAGTCTTTTTTTGTAATTTCGTGGTAAGAAAGCGCTCTTAGTTCAGCTCGGTAGAACGTGGGTCTCCAAAACCCAATGTCGTAGGTTCAAGTCCTACAGAGCGCGATTCCGTTCTTAGAGCGTGATTCCGTTCTTGTTTTTTTAGGTCGAAATTTTT